GAACTCAAACGCGGATTGGTGTTTTGTTTGACAAATTGGAGAATCCAGATTTTATTATGCTGTCGTAAGAAAAAAAATGAACCAGAAAAAAAGATTTTTTTATTGAACGTGTTCATTCATTTTGACTACTTTAGCATATTTTCTTATAGTCATTTTGACCCCACCTTCCCGGAGTTCATTCTCCGGGGAACTCCATTTAAATTATTCCGGTGTATTCTTTCCAATCTACTTTTTTTCTTATTTCGTTGGAAATCATATAAAGACAATTCCTATTTGATATAGCCATTTGGGCCAATATTTTACGATTAAGAAGCAACTGCTTCTTGTATAGATCATGTATTAATTTACTATAACTATAGAATACTCTCCCTTCTCGAATTACTGCGTTTATCCGAGTGATCCACAAACGACGAAAATTTCTCTTTTGCTTATCCCTATCCCGATGAGCCGAAACCAAAGCTCTTATTTTCTGTTGAGTAATAGTTCGAGTAAGTCTTGAATGAGACCCCCGAAAACTTGATGCAAATAAACGAATTTTTGTTCTACGCCTCCGGGCTATATATCCGCGTTTAATTCTGGTCATTGAATAAATAAAATTTTGACAAATAACTAATTGATTTCGTTTCTTTCAGTTATTCTTTTACCCGTCCTGGTCTATTAATAACCAAACGGATTTTTCCAATGTATAAAATACAAATTCCAATGGCTTTGGCTACTATAACCTCCCCAACCACGATTTTTTTATTTTTTTGGTATTTTAAAAGAAATAGAAATTAAATAGATAAAGAAATAGTGGGTTTCCTCGTTTCTATGGTTACTTCTTAAACGGTGAGGTCTTCTCTATACACCGGAGCCTTTACTTCCTTTATTTAATATTTCATCAATGTTATTGGTAACTTGTATAGTTCGCATCACATTCTTTGGCTCTACTCATGAATTATCCAGTAACAGGTCTTTCACAATAAGACCCGCCTATACAGTAACGGTATTGAATTATGAAATTTCGCTGGGTAGCTGACCCTCGTAGTCCGTTCTTGACCGAGCGAGAACTTCATTTTTATGTTTTTTTTTTTTTGAATTTCAATAAGATTTCCTCCGCTTAATGGATAACGATTTGCTACCAATGGAGAATTGTTTCTCATCTTAAATTCAGGTGATTGGATTTGCACCAGTGGAAACCATAAATTTTATACACAATAGAGGGATCGAGTGGCTTATTTTTAGATAGTAAGTAGATAGTAAATGGAGTTCCTTCTTCCATTCGATCCCATTCACTGGACTAATCATTCATACTGGAAGCGGTTTCTTGCTTTTTTGTATCAGCTCATGATCTAAACGAGTCGCACATACACCCTAGTACATGTTCCTCGACGCTGAGGGCATCCCCCAAGAGCGGGGGATTTCGTGACATTTCGAATGGGCTGTCTTGTATTTCTAATAAGTTGTTTAATGGTTGGCATGTTGAATATATACATAATGGGCTGGTTTAGATTGATCCTAACCGGATGATTATGAATTTTTTTATTTAATAGTTAAACTCGGAGATAAAATATCACATCACGGATTTTCACAAAATCCATTTTTTTTCATTCAACTGCTACAAGATCAACAATTCCATAAGCTTGGGCTTCTGTTGCTGACATAAAAACGTCTCTTTCCATGTCTTCAGATACAACCCATAAAGGTTTGCCCGTCCTTTGTACATAAACCCTTGTGAGGGTTTCGCGTAGTTTAAGCAGTTCTTCCGCTTCCAGGATAAATTCTCCCGTCTGCGCTTCATAAAAGGAACTCGCGGGTTGATGGATCATTACCCTGATGATAGAAGGTTTCTCTATCTGATGTGATGAAAGGAATAGAAAAGGAAGATCAAGAATAATAGGAAAAAAAGATAGAATTGAACAACCGTACGGGCATCATCTTTTGTGCATTGCATACGGCTATACAATAAAATGGACCCTTACTTTCCAGATAAAAATAGAATCTATCAGCCCCAGGAGGGTAAATGGTCAAATTGCCACCCTTCCTTTTGGAGGAGTTCAAAAATACTATGATGGCTCCGTTGCTTTTCTATTTGAAAATGGATTTTTTTTCTTTGATTCAGCAATCCCAAAGTTTCTTTTTGATCCAACCAAAAAGGGAAAAATTTGGTTTTTTTTGCACTCTTTTTTTTATAACTTAAAAATTGTTAAGAGACTTTCGGTGTGAAAACAACCAAGTTTGTAACGCTGAATTGGACTTCCGATAGATAAGAGAAAATCGGAAATATCTTTTATCTCATACTACTCTCTCGATACATAATCGAATCTTTTGAAAAAAACAATGCAAAAATTTTTCATATCGAATTCGAAGTGCCATGCTATTATTACTTAATATTCATATGGCGAAGGCATAGTTTTACTTTTTCTCTCAAATAAAAAACCCCATTGGCGCCAAGCGTGAGGGAATGCTAGACGTTTGGTAATTTCTCCTCCAACCAGGATAAAAGATCCCATTGACGCGGCTAATCCCATGCATATTGTATGGACCTCTGGTCCCACAAATTGCATAGTATCATAAATAGCGACTCCGGGTATTACCCATCCGCCAGGAGAGTTTATAAACAAATACAGATCTTTGGTATCATCCTCGATACTGAGATATACCATAAGACCAATAAGTTGATTCGAGATCTCGCTATCAACTTCTTGGCCTAAAAAAAGTAATCTTTCTCGATAAAGTCGGTTGAGTAGGGCAAAATTGTATCCCTTAGGAACCGTACATGCATCTTTTGGTGCATACGGTTCAAAAAAAAATAGCGAAAAAAAAAGAATCAATGTATAGATTAAGGGCTTTTTCTTCGATTTTTCAATAAAGACGAATTTTTTTTCTTCTTTATTATATAATAGAAAAACTTATCGAATTCACTTTTCATTGATGTATTGTTTCACCGAGATTCAATCCAAATCACGATGGTCTTTTCTTGTTCCTGAATGGGTCTCTTTCATCTTTTTAGGTTTATGCTCTACTCCGGGTAAAGATTCACCCCGTTTTGATTTGCACATATAGGACAAATCTTCTCACCACCATTTCTTTTTGGTATGACTTTCCAAATAACAAACAGGAATCATTTAGGATACACGTAGTAATCCTAGATATATTACCAATTGGGTTTTTTCTAAACGGAGCCTGGATACTTCATTTTTTTAGTCCAATCAAAGTCAACCATAAATTATTCGAATTGATAATAGTACTATGAATTCCTCCAAACAATGCATCTAATTGCACTTCACGCTCCAATTTATGGATGATTCCATTTCGATTTCTTGGGCGAAACAGAGGATATCTCGATCGGGGGAGAGAACGGGGAAATCCCATATGACCCAATATATCTCACAAGTCGCACTATACGTCAACCCAAGATGCATCTTCCTCTCCAGGACTTCGGAAAGGTACTTTTGGAACACCAATAGGCATAAATTGAAAGCAAAAAGAACTAAATCCTATATTTCACTTTGATGTGGAAACGTAATAATGTGGTTTTATTGTCTTTAGAATATTGTCTTTATCATATTTATTTTATCCATAGATTAGCAAAATTCAGAAAGAAAAAAAAAGAAAGGAAATTTTTTACGAGCAGGCCCTTCGAATGATAAACGCATTTACTCATAGAAAGTGGTATCAATCCACCATTGCGTATTGGTGCTTATCGAGTATAGAATAAATCTGCTTCTCTTTGTTCTTACGAACAGAATTCTTCCATTATTTGGAACACAATAGAATATAGAATAAACAACCCTTGTTAGGAAATAATCCACTGAACAGGGGAAGTCCGCAGCATAGTCATAGTATATTCCAATGCAATAAAGTTACGTAGTGTTTATTTTTCTTTGATAAAGGGGTATTTTCCATGGGTTTGCCTTGGTATCGTGTTCATACCGTTGTATTGAATGATCCCGGCCGATTGCTTTCCGTTCATATAATGCATACAGCTCTGGTTGCTGGTTGGGCGGGTTCGATGGCTCTCTATGAATTAGCAGTTTTTGATCCTTCTGACCCCGTTCTTGATCCAATGTGGAGACAAGGTATGTTCGTTATACCCTTCATGACTCGTTTAGGAATAACCAATTCGTGGGGGGGTTGGAGTATCACAGGAGGGACTGTAACGAATACAGGGGTTTGGAGTTACGAAGGTGTAGCTGGGGCACATATTTTATTTTCTGGCTTATGCTTTTTGGCAGCTATCTGGCATTGGGTCTATTGGGATCTAGAAATATTTTCTGATGAACGTACAGGAAAACCTTCTTTGGATTTGCCCAAGATCTTTGGAATTCATTTATTTCTCTCCGGGGTGGCTTGCTTTGGTTTTGGTGCATTTCATGTAACAGGCCTGTATGGTCCTGGAATATGGGTGTCTGATCCTTACGGACTAACGGGAAAAGTACAACCTGTAAATCCGGCGTGGGGCGTGGAGGGTTTTGATCCTTTTGTTCCGGGAGGAATAGCTTCTCATCATATTGCAGCCGGTACATTGGGCATATTAGCGGGTCTATTCCATCTTAGCGTTCGACCGCCACAACGTCTATACAAAGGATTACGTATGGGAAATATTGAAACCGTACTCTCCAGTAGTATCGCGGCTGTCTTTTTTGCAGCTTTTGTAGTTGCTGGAACTATGTGGTATGGTTCAGCAACTACCCCCATCGAATTATTTGGTCCCACTCGTTATCAATGGGATCAGGGTTACTTCCAGCAAGAGATATATCGAAGAGTTAGCGCCGGGCTAGCAGAAAATCAAAGTTTATCAGAAGCCTGGTCTAAAATTCCTGAAAAATTGGCTTTTTATGATTATATCGGCAATAATCCGGCAAAAGGAGGATTATTCAGGGCAGGCTCAATGGATAGCGGAGATGGAATAGCGGTTGGGTGGTTAGGACACCCTATCTTTAGAGATAAAGAAGGACGTGAGCTTTTTGTACGGCGTATGCCCACTTTTTTTGAAACATTCCCGGTCGTTTTGGTAG